CTGTCGAATGGCCTGTTCTCCCCGGTCGGAATAGGGGGTTCAATTCCTTCCCTTAGAACCGTACTTGAGAGTTTACTACCTCATACGGCTCAGCATTCAATTCTTGTGGTGTCCCATTTTTTTAATCTACTCTAGATAATCTAATATCTAATTGAATAATGAGATTTTTCATAGATCTATCCAATTTTTTCTCGGGTTAACCAAAAGAGGTTAATTACATGAGTTTCAAACTTTCATTTTGATTCAAAATCCGTTTTTTTAGTTTTATCTTTTCTCCCACCTTCAGAAGAATAAAGCATAAGCATTTCCACTCTCGCTAGAATTTTCTGAAAGTTAACTATCTCGGTTTCATAGAAAAATTTATATAGAATTTTCGAAAAAGACTTTTCTTTATTATGAAGAAAAGTCTTACTATCTTTGGGATCTGCTGCTACACCGCTGCTCAATCCTTTAGGGGATCGCCTTTATTACATAAGTCGATTCCTACCTTTTATCTTATATCATCACAAAAGTAAGTAAGCAGTTCTTATTGTATCGGCCCAAAACCTCACTAATTGATCTTTACGGTGCTTTCTCTATCAATTAGATCCTTTATCCATAGAATAAAGTATCTAGGCATATCCATTTCTTCATATTTCGACTTCTATGAAGTTCCTTTTTTCTTTGCTACAGCTGATAAAAATCGTTTTTTTTTACGATGCATATGTATCAATTTTTTTCTCGGCATTTTTTCTAGTATTTGCTAGTGGATTCGCTCTTTTCTCTTCCCCCGTTTCTTTCTATAGTGGAGATAGTCGCACGTAATGACAGATCACAGCCATATTATTAAAAGCTTGGGGTAAGAACGGGTTTCGTTCTAGTGCCCGAAAATAATATTCCAAAGCTTTCGTGTGTTCTCCATTACTTGTGTGGATAAGGCCTATGTTATAGAGTATATAGCTTCGATCATAAGGATCAATTTCTAGTCGCATAGCTTCATAATAATTCTGTAAAGCTTCCGCATAATTTCCTTCTGACTGAGCCGACATCCGTTACGGTCGTCTTCGATTCAAAGAATCTCCGTTTCAGAACCGTACGTGAGATTTTCACCTCATACGGCTCCTCCCTTATGTGCATAATGAGAATAATACATGGAATCAAAAAAGATTGAAATATTCGCATTATTGACTGAGCGGGGCTAGTGTTTTTACAAGAAATCTCTAGCCAACCTTCCCGCAAAAGATCTTTTCTTAACATCAAACGTGTTGATACTAGATAAAAAAAAGGTAACTTCAACAATTTCTTTGTCCCTCACGCCCCTTAATTTCGAGGAATTCGTCACTTCAACAGTCTTCGATGGTTATACGTGTATCCAAAATACGAACGAGATGGATGTTTGTTGGCCCAACCATTCTTCTGAGTTCCGATCTTGATAAGGAAAGGGTATCAAATTTCTAACAAAGTTTTCGTGTTGTTGATTCCTAGGCGTAGTGCTTCTTCCTCTATGCCACCTATTGGTACTCATGGAGCGGGGTTGACCTGCAATACATAAATAACCCACATAGGTGTAACCTTTCGCTCAATACTAGAATCGCCAATTGAAGCATCTGAGGCTGCATTAATCGTGGATACACGACAGAGGGAGTTGTTTTTTTACAAACTTCACCCCCAAAAAGCGTAAATTTTTTTTTTACTTTTTTCTTTATTTTCTATCCCGAATCACGTGTCTTTCTTCTAAGGATCAAACAAATAAGAATAATCAAATCGCACCATCTCTGTAATAGGTAAATGCCTCTTTTTCCCCTGAAGTTGTCGGAATTATTCGTAATAAGATATTGGCTACAATTGAAAAGGTCTTATCAATAAAATTTCCATTTATCCTTGATCTAGGCATAGATAGCAATCCATTCTATAATTCTTTTCATTACCTCTCGTGAGAAAATGATCCCACAAACAAAGGAATTGCACAGTACGAAATAACATAAAAACAGACTCATTAAAAAAAAATAGGATCGTTTACTCAAATTCTTTCTTTTTGCCAGGCATGAATAATAAGAAATATTTGAATCCGATTCGATTTCATCCAAATGGAGTAGTATAAGAATGAAGGGAACTATTCCGATTCCATCAAAATGGAAGAATCAAAGCATTTTTCCTAGAGATTAAGATAATTCAAGAATTTTGGATTGACTAAGGAAAAAGAATCGAATAATCATTTGATGATGAAAATAGAATAACGGCCTATTTTGTGTTGTGTGCACACCGGGTATACACTATCCAATCAAATATAAAAATCCCCGTGGGTGGTTTATGAATTTTCAATCAATCTCCAAGGTAAGGGGTTAAGAGATCTAAAACTGGAAAATAATTTTCGAATTCCAGTTTTATGGAATCCGGAAATAGACTGATAGTTTCAACAGAAGCATGATCTAAAGGTATCCATTAACCATAGTCTAAAAAAAATAGATAGACGGATCGTTTGATTCATTTCAATTCATTGATGGAATCGTTTCAAAATATC